GGGATTAAATATATGACGGGTTTACCCGATATTGTGATCATCGTTGATCAGCAAGAAGAATATACGGCTCTTCGAGAATGCATCACTTTAGGAATTCCAACAATTTGTTTAATTGATACAAATTGTGACCCCGATCTCGCAGATATTTCGATTCCAGCGAATGATGACGCTATAGCTTCAATTCGATTAATTCTTAACAAATTAGTCTTCGCAATTTGCGAGGGGTGTTCTAGCTATATAAGAAATCCTTGATTAATATTGATTAATATTAAGATAAATAAATTACTTTTTGAACTCCATAAATTTATGGAATTGGTTACTATTCCTAAATCTCAAAAAAGAGATAAATAAGGGGATATTTTGTGATTAGTTGGTATTCAAAATATAGGATTCAAGTGAGCAATTTGAGAAAGAGATGGTTGAATTAAAATAATTCCTTTTTTAATTTAAAGTTCTATTTATATCAGAGGGCAATATGAATGTTCTATCATGTTCCATCAACACACTAAAAGTTTTATATGATATATCCGGTGTGGAAGTAGGCCAACATTTCTATTGGCAAATAGGGGGTTTCCAAGTCCATGCCCAAGTACTTATTACTTCGTGGGTTGTAATTGCTATCTTATTAGGTTCGGCCATTCTAGCTGTTCGGAATCCACAAACCATTCCGACTGATGGTCAGAATTTCTTCGAATATGTCCTTGAATTCATTCGAGACGTGAGCAAAACCCAGATAGGAGAAGAATATGGCCCTTGGGTTCCCTTTATTGGAACTATGTTTCTATTTATTTTTGTTTCTAATTGGTCGGGGGCTCTTTTACCTTGGAAAATCATACAGTTACCTCATGGGGAATTAGCCGCACCCACGAATGATATAAATACTACCGTTGCTTTAGCTTTACTCACGTCAGTGGCATATTTCTATGCAGGTCTTAGCAAAAAAGGATTAGGTTATTTCGGTAAATACATTCAACCAACTCCAATCCTTTTACCTATTAACATCTTAGAAGATTTTACAAAACCTTTATCGCTCAGTTTTCGACTTTTCGGGAATATATTGGCTGATGAATTAGTAGTTGTTGTTCTTGTTTCTTTAGTACCTTTGGTAGTTCCTATACCTGTTATGTTCCTTGGATTATTTACAAGTGGTATTCAAGCTCTTATTTTTGCAACTTTAGCTGCCGCTTATATAGGCGAATCCATGGAAGGTCATCATTGACTAGTTTTCAAAATAGTCTTTTTTTTAGCTTAGCCCAATGCAATGTATGCGTGGCTCAAGATAATTTACTTATGGAACAGAAATATACAAATAAGGTATATACAATCTAATAGTAAAAACTAATAGTAAAAAATAGATTAGAATATTAGTAAATTGTAACAAAAAAAGGAAAGAGATCTAGATCTAAAAGATCTTTTTCCTAAAATTATCTTTTGGTCCATTTAATTTACGTCATAGCTCTCTCCAATGAATATTCTATATTGTTTATTGTTCAATTGTTCAGTCATTAGTATTAGGAGTCATAATTTGCCTAAATTTGACTAAGAATTCTTATGGTATCTGTTTACGGCGTACGATTAAATAAATGATTAAATAAAAAAAGGATGTTATATAGAAAGAACGATTCTAATTTCATTTAATTCAATGATTCACCAAAAAAGATTTTACTAATAATAATAAAAAAAAAAAGAAAAAAAAATTGTATGAACTTGGCTTTGGACTAATTAATGAATTCGTCCATTTAGATTATATACATGTAGGATAATGATAAAGAAAAGGACGAGAAGAGTTTACAAAAAAAAGAGATCCAAAAAGCAGGGTTGCTTAGTAAAGCGAGGTCGAACTAAGTATATGTAATCTAATGGCTATAAGCCAACTCTTGTGAATATTTCAAAAATTTTTTTTAGAATCCGATTCCGATTGAATCTAAGATATGAATGAGAGGTTTCCATTATGGAAGAAAAAAATGTATATGTGATATTAGATATTGACTAGTCATATATGAACTAAAGATATATCTAATTTGACCTATTACTCTTACTGTAAATTGTAAATTTCGCTGGTGGTTCCAATATCCAATAGAAGTTCATCTGTGACTGGGAATTGAATGAATAAACAAATGAAATCAAGAAAATGATCAAAGAATTCAAAGAGCAGTTTGAACTAAATTAAAGTCATATGGGATTCACAAAAACTTTGTGTATAGGAACTAAAAAAGAGATATCGAAGTAGTTCTGATGATTCAATAATATTATTATTATTACTTCAATTTTCAATTCGGTACTTCAATTCGGAGTTTTTAGTTACTTCGATTGGATGAATCTTAGCGATGGAATAATTAAGTCATAATTTATTGGTTGATTGTATCATTAACCATTCTTTTTTTTATGTGAGGAACATATCATGAATCCACTGATTTCTGCCGCTTCCGTTATTGCCGCTGGATTGGCTGTAGGGCTTGCTTCTATTGGGCCTGGAGTTGGTCAAGGTACTGCTGCGGGG